GCTCCCTTCCATGCCTCATTTCATAGGGAACCTCAAAGTGGCTCTATTTCATTATATTCCATCCTTATCCCAATTCCATTTATTTAATATCCTTTTGGTGTCATTGACATAATGGATGTCCTTTCTAGTCTATCTTTTTCTATTTCTTTTCTATATATGGAAAGTTTCAAAATCATCATCCTAAGAACGAAATAAGAACTATACAAATTCTATAGCAATAGAAAACAAAAAAGAAAAACTGGAGGGTTATCATGATTTTGTAATCTTTAGTACCTTTATGCCTCAAGATAATCAATTCGGTCGTTTAAATAATTTATATAAAGAAATAATTTCTATAAAAACGAAAAATAATCACATATATATAAAAAAATATAAAAAAAATGACATATATATAATTCAATATATAAACAAAAATGACATATATATAATTCAATATATAAACAAAAATGACATATATATAATTCAATATATAAACAAAAATAGATACAAATTTTATTGTCTATTGCAATAGACAATAGAAAAAAAAATAAAACCAAGGAGGTGGTGATCATGCTATTTCAATCGTTCGTAAGCTTGTGTATGAAGATAACCAATTCGGTCGTTGGGGTCGGACTCTATTATGGATTTCTAACTACATTCTCCATAAGGCCCGCTTATCTCTTCCTTTTCGTTGAAGAACCCGAGCAGAAGGCAGCAGCAATAACTGGTTTGATTATGGGCCAGCTCGTGAGGTTCATGTCGATCTATAATAGGCCTCTGCATCTACTATTGTGGACACCTCATATACTAGCTGTACTATTTCTACCGTATCTTTTGCTTTATTTCGCAGCCGACAATTGGGACTATACTATCACTACCAGTACCAGAAGCAATTTCCTCATTTTCCTGAATACTTTCATTTTTCAATTAGCCAACCAGATCCTTTTACCAAATTCAACGTTAGCCAGATTAGTCAACGTTTATATGTTTCGATGCAACAACAAGATGTTATTTGTAACAAGTAGTTTTGTTGGTTGGTTAATTGGTCACATTTGTTTCCTTTTATTCACGAAAAGATTATTCGACTGGATACGGATCTATCTTTTGAGTAGATCTAAGAAGGAACTTGTGTCAGCATTGGATAAGTACATTTATAAGTACCTTGGGGCAAAATTTCAGGTCCGTTTTTCATACTTTCAGTACCGTGTGTCAGAATTGAATAAGTACATTAAGTCAGAATTGAATAAATACAAAAAGAAGATTTATCAGTACCTTGTTAGGTCCCTTGGGGAAGAATTTGAATTCCTTATGCGAACCTTTCAGTGGGTTGTGTCAGAAATTCAGTACTTGCTGTTAATAAACTTGAGGAGAAACACGGGTCGGTTCGTGAATATTTTCTTATTTGTTTCCTGTGCCTACTATTTAGGCAGAATACCTTTATTCATTTTTCCACATCCACTGACAAGCGTCCAAGCCCCACAACTGCAACCAAATTGGAAAGCCAGACAAGGCCGAGAAGCTGACACTTACTGGGAGGACGAGGAAGAGGAAAAGGAAGAGGAAAAGAAAGAGGAAAAGAAAGAGGAGATTGCGCGAAAAAAAGTGCTATTCAAAGAAGAAATTCCTCCCACGCGTTGGGGAGCGGATCTGGATGAAGAAAAAGATCAAAAAGCACCCATAGTGGTGGAAGGCATTTTAGCGTCCGATTTTTTTCAGTTTCAATGGACTCGTCCAGTACGATACATAAGCAATCAACACTTTTTTGGGGCTGTAAGAAAGGAAGCTTCACAATATTTTTTTGATACATGCCGCAGTGATGGAAAAAAAAGAATATCTTTTACAGATCCTCCTAGTTTTTCTAGTTTTAAGGAACTGACGAAAGGGATGATATCTTCGTCCACAGTAGAAAGACTCTCCTTTGATAAACTAGACAAAGATTGGCTTTATAAGAACAAACAAAGACAAAACAACTTAAATAACGAGTTTATAAAGAGAATTGAGGCTCTAGACACGGGATTTCTTTTTCTAGATATACTCGACAAAAGGACTCGGGTTTGTATTGAGAAAATGAACGAAACCTGCCTCTGCCTACCAAAAAAGTATGATCCTTTGTTGAATGGGCCCTCTCGTGGAAGAATCAAAAAGTTTAGAAAAGTAATCGAGGATCCCGAAGAAAAGGAGAAAAGCAAAGAAAAGGAGAAAAGCGAAGAAAAGGAGAAAAGCGAAGAAAAGGAGAAAAGCGAAGAAAAGGAGAAAAGCGAAGAAAAGGAGAAAAGCGAAGAAAAGGAGAAAAGCGAAGAAAAGGCACCGAAAAGCAAAGAACAGGAGAAAAGGGAAAAAGAGGCACGTCTACGCGAAGAAGCACGTCTACGCGAAGAAGCACGTCGACGCGAAGAAGCACGTCTAAGCGAAGAAAGGGCACTTCTTCAATTGGGTGAATTTCGTGAAAAAGTCTACAATGTAATTAAATCTCGTAAATCTAGTGGAAGAAAAAAGAATGCAATGCAATCTAGTGGAAGAAAAAAGAATGCAATGCAATCTAGTGGAAGAAAAAAGAATGCAATGCAATCTCGTGGAAGAAAAAAGAATGCAATGCAATCTCGTGAAAAAGTCCAGAATGCAATGCAATCTCGTGAAAAAGTCCAGAATGCAATGCAATCTCGTCGAAGAAAAAAAAATGGAACTACAAAATCTCGTGAAAGAATCGACGATGAACCTACAGAATCTCAACTTAAGCAAATCCTTGCTCTAAATCAAATTCATGAGACCCTTTTGCCAGGTTTCATTTTCGAGTCCCCAAAATTTGAAGAGAGAATGTTCGCGATACTAAAAAGTAAAACACTAAAACTAAGAGCAGAAGGAAAATTATATTATAATCCTTTGGCAAAATTTTTTTCTAAGCCTTGGGAAAAAGGGGGGGGAAGCATTGATTGGAACCAGCGAAAACTAAAAAAGCTAAAGCAAATAAGGACTTATAAAGTGGGAGAAAGTGTGGGACGAGCGCACATCGGTCAACGCGTCCCTCGCTGGTCATACGTATTACTCCGCGAGGTCGCATACGACCTGGGCGAACCCTTTGTGACCAAGCGGGGAGATGATGAGTGCTTTGATATTATATCAGCACAATACAAACATGAAATTATTTTGAATCAGGATACTCAAAATTTACTTATCAAAAATCTTGATAAAAAAAGTAATAAAATTGATCCGGAGATTGCTAAAGAGATTAATGAGAAGGTTAAGAAGGATTTGATCAAGAGTGGGGGAGACCCTTATAGTATTGACTTTGAGAAAAGCCTTGCTCATGTTCACGTTGGCAGCCTCATCACCAATATCGAGTGGAAAACCGAGAATAAGGACGTGTGGAGGACCTCCTTGAGAGCGGTGCGCAACCAATTTTGGCATCAGGATAACATCAAAGGTGTTGCGAGCGTCCTAAGGCGTAAAAACGGAGTTGTTGTAAGACAGATTGAAATGTTTCCGCATTCCCCTCTTTTTTTGGGCTTCTTAAAAAGTACACTGTCTAGTTATTTTAGGGTAGTGAAACCCCTTGTTTTGAAAATGCAAAATTTGATGCATAGGTTTGGAATCAAAAAAGGGGACCTTTTCACTCTTAAGGGACCTAAGAAAGAACAGACAAAAACAAAAAGGAAGACAAAAAGGAAGACAAAAAGGAAGACAAAAAGGAAGACAAAAAGGAAGACAAAAAGGAAGATAGACGAAAAAAAAAGCAAAGCATTGAAAGAACGGAAAAAATTGAAAAGAATCAAAAAAGACAAAATCGAACTAGACCCCGACGAAGAGCTGTTCCGGATGGATGGAATAGATGCATGGAATGAGCTTTATTATGGGCTAGGAGTAAGAGGTATCGTATTAATTTTGAACTCCTATTTTAGAAAATATATTGCATTGCCTTTAGCGATAATAGCTAAAAATATTGGTCGTATCTTATTTTTGCAGCAGCCCGAGTGGGCTGAGGATAGAAAGGACTGGGAAAACGAGACTCATCTTTTATGCAACGATGACGGTTTTTCTATAGGCGTCATATCCATCAGCAACTTTCCGGAGGAGTGGTGGGAATACGGTCTTCAGGTCAAAGTTTTATGGCCTTTAGAGTTGAAACCTTGGCACACAGCGGATAATAGACAAAGGATAACCAACGATTATGCTTTTATAAGGTCTGTCTGGGGACTAGCTGACTATCCTTGGGGTGGTACCCGACCCAACCGTTCCTTTTTCATTTTTTGGGGGCCCATTTTTAAAGAACTAGGCAAAAAAAGTCAAAGATTAGCAGCAGAAAAATTGGAAGGGAGCGCCTTTCGACTTATAAGAAGCGTTTTCAACCAAAAAATAAAGCAAAATTTTGTTAGAGTTCTAGGAAACCAAAAAGAAAGCATAAAACGGCTTAAAGAAAGCATAAAACGGCTTAAAGAAAGCATAAAACGGCTTAAAGAAAGGGTTCTAGTTCTAAAAAGCACAATTTTGAAAATAATAAAAAAAAATACAAGATTGAAAGGGATAGGAGTAGATGAATCGAGTGAAACTCAAAAAGAAAAAGATTCTATAATCAGCAATGAGATAATTCATGAATCATTTAGTCAAATTCGATCTACAGCTTCTACAAATTCAGAAGAAAAAATACAAAATCTGATTAATAGAACAAGCACAATCAAAAATCAAATAGAAAGAATTACAAAAGAAAAAAAAAAAGTAACTCCAGGACTAAATAATAGTCCTAACAACAAAAAGCAAAATAATAATGTAGAATCACCAAAAAATATTTGGAAAATTGTAAAAAGAAGAAATGTTCGATTAATAAGTAAATGGAATTATTTTCAAAAAATTTTCATTGAAAAAATATACAAAATATACCTAGATATCTTTCTATGTATCATTAAGATTCCTAGAATCAATTTAACAAAAAAATTTTTTGAGAAAGACATTTCCAATACTGAAACAAATCAAAAAAGAATTACCTTTAGTTCGACTATAAAAAATATAAATAAGCGGAAGTCACAGATTGTTCCGAAATTTGCTTCCTTGCCAAATTTATCTTCCCTGTCACAAGCATATGTATTTTACAAATTATCACAAACCCTAGTTAGTGATAAGTTAAGATCTGTTCTTCAATATCGCGGAACGTCTTTTTTTCTTAAGACTGCAATAAAGGATTCTTTTGAAAGACAGGGAATATTTCATTCCGAATTAAAGCATAAGAAACTTCGAAATTTTGGAACGAATCCATGGAAAAACTGGTTAAGAGGTCAGTCTCAATACAATTTATCTAAGGTTCATTGGGAGCGAGTAGGCGCACAAACCTGGCGAAATAAAGTCAACCGACGCCATACGCCTCAAAATAACGATTTAAATAAAGGAGATTCATATGAAAAAGACCCATTACTTCATTCCAAAAAACAAGATGATTCTGAAGTATATTCATTAGTAAGAAATCAAAAAACTAAGTTTAAGAAAAACTATAAATATGATCTTTTAGCATATAAATACATTTCTTCTGAAACTAAGAAGGACTCCTCTATTTCTAAATTGCCATTACAAGTAAATAAGAGCCAAGAGATCGACTTATTTGATATACCAGAGGAGATTGTTTTCAAGACTTATTTCAAGGATTGTATACTAGACAAGAAGTTTCTAGACAAGCTTTATCGAGACAATACTTATCTACACAATTATCTAGACAATACTTATGTAGACAAGGATTATCACAAGGATTATCTAGACAAGAGTTTTCTAGACAAGGTTTATTTCAAGGATTCTCTAGACCAGCTTTATCTAGAAAAGGATTATTACAAGGATTATCTAGACGAGGTTTATCTAGACAAGAATTCTCTAGACAATTATCTAGACAAGGTTTATATGTCTCTGAAAAAAATGCGAAAGAAAAAACCTGAAAGAAAATATATGGACTTTGATTGGAAGTTTTTCGAAAAATATCTAGTCAATTTGGAGGCTGGGAAAAAGATCGACCCTAACCATAATACAAATACTAAGATTGAGACTAAGAATTCTAAAATAATTGAGACTAAGAATTCTAAAATAATTGAGAATGAAAATTCTCAAATAATTGAGAATGAAAATTCTCAAATAATTGAGAATGAGAATTCTGAAATAATTGAGAATGAGAATTCCGAAATAATTGAGAATGAGAATTCTGAAATAATTGAGAATGAGAATAGAGGTCTTATTTATGATATCGTTCCAAAAATGCTCTTGGATCCAGAAATCGAAAAGGATCCAGAACTCAAAGAAGATCCAGAACTCAAAGAAAATCCAGAAATCAAAGAAGACAAAAAAAGCTTTTTTAATTGGATGGGAATGAATGAAGAAATCTTAAAGGCACCCAGAGCGAATTCGAATGAGGAAGATTCGAATCAGGAAGATTGGTTCTTCCCAGAATTTCTGCTACGTAAGAGGACATATCAAATGAACCCGTGGCTTAGACCTATGAAGTTACTTCTTTTAAATTTCAAAGGAAAAGAAGAAGAAGAAGAAGAAGAAGAAGAAGAAGTTAGTCAAGGAAAAGCAAATGTTAGTCAAGGAAAAGCAACTAAAGGAAAAGCAAATGTTAGTCAAGGAAAAGCAACTAAAGGAAAAGCAACTAAAGGAAAAGCAACTAAAGGAAAAGCAACTAAAGGAAAAGCAAATGTTAGTCAAAACATCGAAGACATCGACATCGAAGACATCCAAGAAGTTATTAGAGAAGATTATGAAAAAGGGTTCAGTAAAAAAAAAACACAATACCGGAGTGACTCGCCGAGGCTAGTAGATTTCGTTGACCTTCAAGCGAAGTATTTGGGTTTTAGCATCCACACCGAGCGGCTAGTTGAGGAGGATATGCTCGAGCGGCTGAGCTTAATGCAGATGGTGGGTAACACAAAAGGGCGTTTACAAAGTAAACGAAGGCTTTTAGCCTATTTGAAAATGGGAGATCTGCCGCTAGACAGAATTGTCAGTCATTATTCGAAGGAGTCTACTCTGTTTAGCTGGGCGGAATTTGGTTTGATGAAGTTCCAACCCCTATTAACTTCGTCTATAAAAGATCTGGAAGAATTTCTTATGTATCAAGCCATAGGTATTTCATTAGTTCATAAGAGTAAGCAACAAACTAATCAAAGATACGGAAAACAAAAAGATGTTGATAAGGATCATTTTGATTTGCTTGTTCCTGAAATGATTTTATCGTCTAGACGGCGTAGAGAATTGAGAATTCTCAATTCTTTAAATTTCAATTTCAAGAATAGGAATGGTGTGGATAGAAATCCAGTATTTTGCAAGGAGAACAACATAAAAAGCTGGGGTCAATTTTTGGATGAAAGTAAACACCTTGATAGAGATAAAAATGAATTAATTAAACTCAAGTTCTTTCTTTGGCCTAATTTTCGATTAGAAGATTTAGCTTGTATGAATCGCTATTGGTTTGATACCAATAATGGCAGCCGTTTCAGTATGTTAAGGATCTATATGTATCCACGATTCAAAATTCGGTGATGGTACATTTTTCCT